GCCGCACCTCTCGCATTTTTTCTATTTTTTACGAATTTAATTAATATACCGAAAGGTGTTTCCTCCTTTTTTCTTTAATCTTATTTCATTTCTATTGGGAAGCCTATAAATTAGAAATTGGCTTTGAATTTGATTTGGTCTAATCCGAAATGATTCTATCATTTCTGTAGGTACAATTCAATATAGATGAATATAGAGGATAGATATGCGACTTTCCTTTGTAATACTCAAAGGGTCGATTCTTTTTTTTCGTCTTAGTTTCTGAATAAGAATAATATTTTTATGTTATTATATTATGCTCTGGATTTCATTTTTATTGCTTTTTTAGTTATGCTTCGTGGGGCAGACCCCTAAAAACATAACTAAAAAAATATCTATTCATTATATATCTATAAATATATAATGAATAGATATTTTTATCAAATTAATAGCCCTCATTATAGATATAATAAATAGATATAATAAAAAATTTTAAATAGAATAAAATTTCGCTAGACGAAAATATATATAAATCAAAATAAACGAAAAAGCTTAAACTAAAATAGAGTTTTATATATGTAGAATTTAATTTCTATGAGCCCGCTTAGCTCAGAGGTTAGAGCATCGCATTTGTAATGCGATGGTCATCGGTTCGATTCCGATAGTCGGCTTTTCTTTATTTTTATTTGTTGTATTTTCTTAGTCTTTTTTTTTCAAAGAATAAAAAATTAAAGGGTGTTTTTATCCTTCGTCAAAAGGTTACTTATTATGTCGTATAAATTTCCAATTGAATAAAAGGAAAAACAAAGGGTTGAATCTTGGCATAGCAAATCATGAAAAAGAATCTTTATGTTCTTTTTATTTTTTTGACTTATACTTACATAGATTAATTAAAAAAGATCGAATGCATATATAAATGATATATCATATATACAATACAATGTAATCCGAAGATTTCGTTTCTTTTAATTTGTACAATGAAAATATAAAATAAATAAAGATAAAGGAGTCTTTATGTCGCGTTACCGAGGACCTCGTTTCAAAAAAATACGCCGTTTAGGGGCGTTGCCTGGACTAACAAATAAAAGGCCTAGGGCCGGAAGTGATCTTAGAGCCCAATCGCGTTCCGGGAAAAGATCTCAATATCGTATTCGTCTCGAAGAAAAACAAAAATTGCGTTTTCATTACGGTATTACAGAACGACAATTGCTAAAATACGTCCGTATCGCCCGAAAAGCCAAAGGGTCAACAGGTCAGGTTTTACTACAATTACTTGAAATGCGTTTGGATAATATCCTTTTTCGATTGGGTATGGCTCCAACTATTCCTGGCGCCCGCCAATTAGTTAATCATCGACATATTTTAGTTAACGGTCGTCTAGTAGATATACCGAGTTATCGTTGCAAACCCCAAGATACTATTACGGCAAAGGATGAACAAAAATCCAGAGCTCTAATTCAAAATTATCTTGATTCATCCCCTCCGGAGGAATTGGCCAAACATTTGACTCTTCACCCATTTCCGTATAAAGGATTAGTCAATCAAATAATAGATAGTAAGTGGGTCGGTTTGAAAATAAATGAATTGCTAGTGGTAGAATACTATTCTCGTCAGACTTAACCCTAACTAAACTACAAAGCAAAGGGTTCGGGCAATCTGGCCCTTTTCTTTCGTCAAAGTAAATTGGCTTTAAGGATTAAAGTAAAAAGTCAGAGGTTTGATCTGAATTTTATCCCACTCACATATTCTTTCCCATCTCGAATCTAACTGTTATGTTCTAATAATGGTATTTCATTTCTTGTTGTTTAATATTGATATCTTACAGTTAGGAATGTTGGTTTAAAATAAGGAAAGAGAGGGATTCGAACCCTCGGTAAACAAAAGCCTACATAGCAGTTCCAATGCTACGCCTTGAACCACTCGGCCATCTCTCCTACACAATTATTATTATGAATAACTGAAAAAATAGCGAGGCATTAATATTCGATTTTTGTTTAGATTAGGTATGACCAATCAAAGAATTTTATTAGATTCTATAACTATAAGTAGAGGTTTTCAATCTTTTTTTTGAACTGAATCTGTTTTTATGTTATTTCGTACTGTACAAATCCTTTGTTTGGAGAATAATTTTACCACAAGAGGTAATGAAAATAATTATAGAATGGATTGATCCCTATGCCTAGATCGCGAATAAATGGAAATTTTATTGATAAGACCTTTTCAATTGTGGCCAATATCTTATTACGAATAATTCCGACAACTTCGGGAGAAAAAGAGGCATTTACTTATTACAGAGATGGTGTGATTTGATTCTTTTTTTCTGCTTATAGTTTGATGAGAAAGACACACGATTCGAAACAGAAAGAACAAATATTCTTAATTCTATATTTATTTAGTAAAATAACAAAAAAATCTACGCTTGTTGAAGGTGAAGTTTAGAAATAGAACAATCCCTTCTGTCGTGTATCCCCGATTGATGCAGCCTCAAATACTATAGCTTCAATTATCAAATTGAGTCTTTTTTAGTATTAAGCGGAAGGTTCCACCTGTGTGTTCTGTATTACAGGTCAATCCTACTTCCTAGTAATAAAGTCCCAATAGGCAGCATAGGGGAAAAAGCACTACACCTAGCAATCGACAACACGAAAGCTTTGTTAAAAATGACTTACGGAATCCCTTTTATTATCTGGATTGGGGCTAAAAAGAATGGTCGGGACAACAAACATCCATCTCGTTGGTACTTTGGATACCCGTATAACCATCGAAGATTGTTGAAGTGACTATTTCCTGGAAATTAGGAGGCGTTGAGGACAAAGTAATTGTTGGAGCTTTAGTATCAAGGCGTTAGATGTTAGTACAAGTTCTTGCGCAAGAAGGTTGGCTAGCGATTTTTTGTAAAAACACTAGCCCCACTCAGTTCATAATGAGAATAAAAAATACATGGAATAATAAACGGGGTTGAAATAGTCTCATTATGCATATTTAAAGGAGGAGCCGTATGAGATGAAAATTTCACGTACGGTTCTGGAACGGAGATTCTTTGAATCGAATGACGACCGTAACGGATGTCGGCTCAATCCGAAGGAAATTATGCAGAAGCTTTACAGAATTATTATGAAGCTATGCGACTAGAAATCGATCCCTACGATCGAAGTTATATACTATATAATATAGGCCTTATTCACACAAGTAATGGGGAACATACGAAAGCTTTAGAATATTATTTCAGGGCACTAGAACGAAATCCGTTCTTACCCCAAGCTTTTAATAATATGGCAGTGATCTGTCATTACGTGCGATTATCTCCACTATAGAAGGAAAAAGGAAGACCCCCCTTTATTAGTCAAAAAGGGCTCACTACATATGCATCGCCTAAAACGACGATTTTTTGAGCTGTAGGAAAAAAACTTCATAGAAATTGAACTATGAAGAAATAAGAGATGCCTAGATACTTTTTCTATGTCGTCTATGGATAAAAAATTTAAATTGATAGAGAGGAAGCACCGTAAAGATCAATTAATGAGGTTTTGGGCCAATATATTAATTAAGAAAAGAACTGTTTATATATGCCTATATAAGATAGATAAAAGTTAGGAATTAACTTATGTAATAGAGTTGATCCACTAAGGTATTGAGCGGCGGTGTAGGATCAGATCCCAAAGATAGTAAGTCTTTTCTTTCTTACCTTTTTTATGAAGAAAAGTCTTTATCAAAGATTCTATATAAATTTCGATATGAAATCGAGATAGTTACCTTGCCGAAAATACTAACGATAGGAGTAAATACCTATACTTTATTCTTCAGCAGGTGGGAGAAAAGATAAAACTTATTATTAATAAAATCAACTCTTATATATTATAAAAATGAACGTTTGAAACTCATCCAATTAACCTCTTTTGGTTACGGCGAAGAGATCTATGAGAAATCTCATTAGGTAAAAAAAAAGGACATCAAAAGAATTGACTACGGAGCCGTATGAGGTAGGAAAGTCTCAAGTACGGTTCTAAGGGAAGGAATTGAGACACCTATTCCGACCGGGGAGAGCAGGCCATCCGGCAGGGCGATTCTGAAATTGCGGAGGCTTGGTTTGATCAAGCCGCTGAGTATTGGAAACAAGCTATAACGCTTACCCCTGGAAATTATATTGAAGCGCATAATTGGTTGAAGATCACGGGACGTTTCGAATAAAAAAAGTTTTTTTGTTGGTTCATGGAATTGTTCTTCTGGGAACAACTAATCAAAGAATTTCATTATATCCCTTAATCAGATTGTTCTAGTTTGTCTGATATTTCGTAAGGGTAAAGAATACACAGATACAGTACAGAATCCATTTCTTTCGTTCTTTTCGTCTATTATTAGTTATTAGTAACTATTAAATTACTATATTTATAAAAAATATTCAATTATTTAATTTCATTTTTTTTTATAAATATATAGAAAAATTCATCTTTAAAATTTTCGAAAAAAAATTTATATTTATTATTTAAATAATAAAATCGAACTATTCGATACTAGTTGATGAGAGTTACGCCGGAAACATAACCAAGTAATGAAAGTCGAAATACTTTGGGGGTATTCTTTTAATTAAAATGGAATCAGATCTATGGTGTTATCCTTCCTATATGACTTTTTAGTAATAGTATTAGTTAGCTAGTTAATCGTTTTTTTTCTTTTATAATATAGAATAGTTATTCCAAAATATAATAAAATAGTGGAAAAACAAACCCTTCGAATGACTAAAAATTTGGATATTTCTTAATAATGACTGTTAGTGCGATTTTAAATAGTTAGAATTAGAATATTCCTGACTATATATATTATATATATAGTAATTAAATAAATAATTAATATTAAATATTCTATAGCAAAATATTAAGGATCTCCATATAATACTTTAGAATTGAGATAGGAAGCGTCTAAGTTGCACAGTCAAAAAGTTTTTATCTTAATGGGTCCGTTGGGCGCCATACATCTATGTCATAATAGATCCGAACACTTGCCCTGGATTAACTTCCAGATCA